ATATATTATATATATAATATATATGTTATGTGGTATCTATCTATAATTGAATTTCTGGTTGGACCGAGTCTAGTCTCCAATAGAGATGAAAGAAGATAGATACGAAATAAAATAGGAGAAAACGCTTTTAACTACAGGAATCGATATCTAATGAATTCAATGGTTACAGCATAATATAAAAGGAAATTTACAAATAAAGGGTAAACGGCATCATGATGTGATCCTAATCACATCACAAAAAGAGGAGGGGATATGGCGAAATTGGTAGACGCTACGGACTTAAATTGAATTGAGCCTTGGTATGGAAACCTACCAAGTGATAACTTTCAAATTCAGAGAAACCCTGGAATTAAAAATGGGCAATCCTGAGCCAAATCCCGTTTTATGAAAACAAACAAGGGTTTCACAAAGCGAGAAAAAATAAAGGATAGGTGCAGAGACTCAATGGAAGCTGTTCTAACAGGTGGAGTTGGCTGCAGTGTGTTCGTAAAGGAATCCTTCCATCGAAACTTCCGAAAGGATGAAAGATAAACATATTAAGTATATGTATATTTACTGAAATACTATAGCCAAATGATTCAAAATCAAAATTGAAAAAAAAAAGAATTAATTATTCATTGATCAAATAATTCACTCCATTATAGTCTGATAAATCTTTTTATTTTTAATAATTATTAATCGGATTAAGAATAAAGATAGAGTCCCATTCTACATGTCAATATCGACAACAATGAAATTTATAGTAATAGGAAAATCCGTCGACTTTAGAAATCGTGAGGGTTCAAGTCCCTCTATCCCCAAAAAACCAGGTTGCCCCCCTAATTATTTATCTTCTCGTTTTGTTAGTGACTCAAAATTGGTTATGGTTCTTAATCATTCTCACTCTACTATTTTACACACCGCTCTGAGCGGAAATTTTATTTCTTAGCACATCATAAGCCTTGTGTGTTATATATATGATACGGGTACAAAGTCATTATTTGTATTATTTGTACTGTATTGAAACTTACAAAGTTTTCTTTTTAAAGATACAAGAACTTCTACCAAGGCCGGGATATTACTTTGTAATATCTTTTCTTTTTTTTTTTTTAATTGACATAGACCCAAGTCCTATATTAAAATAATATGAGGATGATGCGTCGTGAATGGTCGGGATAGCTCAGCTGGTAGAGCAGAGGACTGAAAATCCTCGTGTCACCAGTTCAAATCTGGTTCCTGGCACATGAGTAATTTGTACGAGTAGATATTCTACAAATTAATTGATATGAGTCGCCATACATATTCAGTATTAACATACATATTTATTATTCTAGTTATAGGCCATGATACATATTTATCTTATCCATCTAAGTGTCGGAACTATACCCCTTAGTAATTGTGGGGTATGTATATAAAAAAGGCAAAAGAAACGAATTCTATTTTGTTTCCTATTACTTTTTTATTAAGTTCGTGTCTCCGCCAGTAAAAAAAAATAGCGTCTTAGGGGGGAATAGTCAAGATTGATCTCAGATATAGTACAAATAGAATATGACCCTCTTTTATTTCCTTATATTTTTCATATTCTATTTCTTTATTTCCTCCTATGTTACTTTCTAGACCCTTCGAAGTGTTGTGCGCAGTACATAGTTCATGATCTGGAACTCTTTTACTTCCATCCTATTGGCTCGGCTCATCCGAAAAAGTATCTTCAAAATTTTAGAATTTTAATCAACCTTCTAATTCTAATTTTATTCTTTTTTTATTTAGCCCACCTAATGAATGAAACGTGAATTACTCTGTTTGATCTATAAGAGAACGTCCAAATACTCTTTTAATATTGGAGGTTGTAGAAGTAAATATTGTTTTCTGATTATTTAATGAGCATCTTGTATTTCATAAAAATTGGGGGCAATATAATCCTTACGTAAAGGCCAGCCTATCCAACTTTCAGGCATTAAGATACGTTTCAGGCGTGGATGATTATCATAAAAGATTCCCAGCATATCATAAGATTCCCTTTCTTGAAAATCTGCGCTTTTCCAAACCCAGAAAACAGATGGAATTCTAGGATTCCTCCTTGGGGCAAATACTTTTATGCAGACCTCTTCCGGTTGATCTATACCATATTCTATTCTGGTAAGATGGTACACACTAGCTAACAACCCGCCTGGTGCTACATCATAAGCACATTGGGAACGTAGATAATTGTAACCATATACATATAAAATGACGGCAATCGAATGCCAATCGTCGGGCCTTATTTGTAAAGTTTCTATGCCTTGGTAATCGAAACCCAAAGATCTATGAACTAACCCGTGTTTGACTAACCAAGCAGACAAACGACCCTGCATCTTTTTTATCTCTCCAAAATTTTTATTTGTATTATTTGTATTTAGTATTTCACATTTGCGATGAAATTTATGAAGATTGACTGGCTCTTTAAGGATCCTGCCTAATTCACTAATTCGTGGGACGATACCGAACTTTTATATTTGAAAAAGATTTCAGGAGGGATCTCTGA